CTCCGCCTGGCATTCCAGTTCAAATACTAGTGAGGTAGACAACCTCATGTCATGCGTGAAAATAGTAAGGACCTTGCCTACGGGCTCATTGGGACACTCAAGTACGAAGGAATTCTCCACTTAATTAAGGAAGGTTTCAGAGACAGAGGATCCAAGCAATGGAAAAGCAAGGGAACGAGGCGACCGGAGGGAGGGTTTGGTATGGTAGTGAGACCAATAGGGAAACATAATAAATAGGGAGTATGTGAAAGATCCATTGACACACGAAGGTAGAAGTCAGGTGTGTATTACATAGCATAGCTACTGAATTCGCAAAGACTCCTTCCTCTTTTAAGTTAAGTGAGGAACTCGCCTGAGGGAAAGGGACTGCGACCTTCAACTCCCAAGATATATCATATAATATAGCATGTTGCCCTGAAGAAGGATTGGAGTTATTTTCCTTCGGTCCATAAACGCAAGAATCGCGAGACGGCAGACATCGGCCGATGAGGCTAGTAGGGCCCTAGTCCTGTAACCATTTAGAAGGGGCAATGAGAATTCCTAACTGAGAAGTCACCACGAGCATAACAATCTTATTGGAACTTGAAAGAGAAGTGAATTTGTGAATGCCTAACTGAACGTTCAAGATTGGATTCAGAAGCTGAGGCGACCGGAAGGGAGGCGAGCGAAGTGAGGCCACTTTATAGTCCCTCTGCCAAAGAATTTCATAGAGATAAACGGTTCAGCTCCCTTCTAAGCCTTTAGAGGATTAGAGGAATCATCGATGAAAGTGTTACTTACTTACTTACGAAGATCGACTGGATAACCTTCTACTGACAGAGTGGTGGGTGCTACTGTCTTATCTTATCCCTTCTTCTTTTACCCCGGCCCGGGGCTGGTCATTCAGTTCAGTCAAGTTCATATGCTTTCCAACGTGGGAGTAAAGGGAGTTGGTAGCATTCCCCTGGCTTTCCATTTCCAATAAGTCTGGGATAAACTAGAAGACTAACTCCTTCCCCTCCTAGGGCTTCAGCAAGGTGTCTATTCTGAGGCTTAGGAGAATGAAGCAGCCCCGGGTGTGAGTGAACTCCCCTCTACTTCCAGGCAATAGGACTAAACCTAAAGTATCTTCTCTTCTCCGGTTCTAGCTTACGTTTGAGTTTCCTCTGACTACAAGGTAATTTCTCAGCTGGAGCAGAAGTGGACGAACAACACCTCCTTTCCTTGCATTAGCGCCCGCTTTTCCACATCCACTTCAGGGAGAGAGCAAGTATAAATCATAGCTTTAGGCTTTCGAGCCTTTCTTCCTAGGACAGAAGCCTTTACTTGAACTTGAGCGGTTGTCTGGAACTGATGCTACACCTTGGGGCTGCAGTCCCTTCTTCTTAGCACGGATGTCCCTCTTCAATCCCCTGCTCCTACCATTTCAACAGCTAGGGGCTAGTAAGTCCTGCCAATATCAGGGAAAGAATAGCTCCCGAAGGGCTTCCTTCTTTATCTAAGCGACTAATAGGCTTGGGTGGCTAGGGCACATGCTATCGAGGTTACACGCCTGGTCCCGAAACCACATCTGGCAGATGCGATTCCTGGATGTAGTTGGATGTGATTATCGGTGAAAGCATAGAAGGATCTCCTGTCAATAGTCACAGGGAATTACACTATAGCTTTAGGACCTGACCTGTAATAGGTGGTGTAAATGTCCTTATTTATTATAGGATGAAGATGATTCACTCACCAAGAAGACCGTCTACTCGAGCAGTAAGAGTTGATTCAATTGCCAACAGAAGACCGTCTGCGACAACAAGACCATCAGCAGCAGATGATTGAACAGCGGATGCGTTGAGGAGATCAGCCCTAATTGAAGACCCGATACTCTCAACCAAGAACTTCTATATATAACACCAACCGCGGAACAGGAGCATGCGTTACACACGTCGTCAGCTAGCGGACGCAAGCAGAGTGGGACCTTCTCCGATAGTCTCTTTCATCATAATATTGAAAGCTTCCCCGCCCGATGCTTTGTTAATGTCAGAGTTGATATCAAGATGAAAGGGAAAGACAATAAGAAAGATTCAAGATAAAGACTAGAAGAAGGGGCTTTCTTAGAAGAATTCCCACTTGGACTGGTAGTGAGAACCCGATCTCCAGAAGCTAATTGGCAAGGTTCGACTTGACCGGAGCGGATCGCAACTCAAGCACAACTAGAGTTCACTCACCCACGTGCCCAATACTTGATGTGATGACTCTAGCCCCATGTCGGCTTCATTGACGAGTCATGATGCTGCGATATAGGATCAAAATCGACTTTCATTTCACTTAACTCATCAAAGCAAGGAGTGGCTACTAGATAGACAATTAGTTCCGAGACTAAGAGATTGGGCTATCGGCCGGTATCAGTTGAAGTCAACAAAGAAGGAAAGCCTTCCCCCAATCCAACATTTTCAGGTGAAAAGAAGATAGATGACTGAGAGTCACGGGATTTTGAAAGCGCCGCATCTAGCTCAGCAGCTTCTTCAAAAGAGATGACGGATACAGAGCGGTTACCACTTGTAGGCTCATTCACCAACTAGGCCATGAGTTTGCTTTAACGAGTGCACGAGCAGAAGCGGAGACAGAGTTGTCCCCCGATCTGAGATATTAGCGAGATTAGCTACACGCCACTTAACCTAAAGAAAGGTCGACCTGAGAAAGCCCTTTTTAAGCTGATAGGAGAACTTCACTTACTAAATTTCTTGAGTAGCGAGAATCTTTCCTCAGAGGCACGGAAAGGGTCCAAGCCATAGGAAAGACAGCAACTTGAGTGCGGAGAAGGGGAAAGGGCGCTCGAAGCAAAAGGAACGAAAAGCACACCATATAGGTCAGCGGCATCAGCAGTTGAAGAAGTTGACGGCCGGATTCAAGCAAAAAATGGGATAACCTGAGAAGGAGAGGTCTCCTTTCTATATGAAAGACGAAGATCTGGCTTTGAAGCCTCCTTGAGTCCGGCTTAGCTTCAGGTACGAGTCAAGAACAGAAGAAGGGGATCGCCACAATCAAGAAGCAAGCTAAAAGCTGTTGTTTAGATGACTTTATGTTATGAAAGAACCCAGAAAAAAAGTAATTATTGGAGTAGCCCGCCCAGTAGAGGCTTTCTTAGCGAAAAAAGTATATTCATGGATGGATTAGGGGAAAGAGTCTTCACCTTACTTTCAAGTGTCAATCATTTTTATTGAACTTTCTTTCAGGCTAGCTCTGGGCAGGGCGCATACACACGAACCCACTTTGAGTCGGATCCGAGCTCCAGTAGACAGCGAGACAGCCATTGTGGTAAACGGGAGCAAAGCAAGGGAAAGAGAGGTGAGTGACGCCAAGGGGAATTCCAGCACGAAAGCAAGTGTTGTTATCACACGTCCGTCCTGTCTGATTGATTCACCTTCGATTATTCAATCAAGGAAGCAGAGTCAACGGCCTTTGAAGAAAGATGACTTATATTTTAAGATATTGAGTTGGACAGTCAAAAAGCCCAAAGGCCAAAAAGAAGAGCAAAAACAGAGGAGATGTCTTCCTCATAGGCCATTGACTATCTATCCCCGGAGTCTTTCTCTCCGTCAAAGGGACTCTCTCTTTCTTGAACAAGCACGGCGCTATCAGGACAAAATCCTAGCAGAAGCAGAAAAAGAGGAAGAGAAAGAGGAGCGAACAGCCACTAGCACATCGTTAGATGAGCTTCAGTTGCGCCCCTTTGTGAACGAGGGGATCGAAAGGCCAGCCAAAGGAAGTACGGCTGAGTTTCAAGACTACGAGACTAAGAGTTGGGACTAGCCGCATGTCATCTTTCTCAGAGTCTGAGCCTGACACCTCTATTATTACATCAAACAACAATTGAATTGGGATCAAAGAATTAAGGGATTGGATTTGTCCCCGTCTGTCTTGTGTTCAACGAAGGAAAGCGCCCTTCCTTCTTCAGCTTGAAAGACATCTCAGGAAAGAGCTACTTCAACTGAAGAAATTTCTTTAGTAGCGAGAACCCTTCCTACTCGAGAATAAGGTCAGGAAGTGAAGCGTTTTTTCAGTTTTTCTTTAAAAATATAGTAAGTGTTATGCGGGGGTGGGGATTCAGACCGATGAGGGACGTAGGAATTGCCCTTAACTGTCCGGAAGGCTGAAATAGCTTTCTCGGGAGCCTCTGGGAGGTCGGGGTATTCAATCCCATGATACTCAAGGAGCAGGGCGTCGTATCCCAGGGGTTCTACTAATACATCGTATAGCGGGTCCAGGCTTGAAGTTATACCAAAAATGGAATGGGACAGTCATTCGAAAATGAGAAAATAAGGGTGTCAAGACATCTATATGACCAAGATGGCCATCTCACGAATTGGATTCGAACCAATATCAAGCTACTTTCCTTTAGTAGATCTGTCATCCCCCTCATTATAGTCCTCCTAGAATCAATAGCATTTCGTCGGAATACATCCTGTCTTTTCACCTTAGTAGTCCTATGCATAGTCAGTACTATAGCCCCAATCATGGCTACTAATAAAATCAGACTAGGAACCAAAAACCAGACGGAATAGTAGGTATAAAGTAAATTGCCCAATGTTTCCAAATTAGTCCAACTTCGTACCTTTCCGGCATAAACCATATATCTCAGAGAGGTCGTATTTCTTTGGGTTGGTAGTAATGGAATGCTTTCATTATCTAAAATGAAGAACATTTCCCACCAAAAGATCAGTCCAATAATACCACTCACTGGTAAATAGCGCAATACTTCTTCGTGAATCTCCGCTATTTGAATATGGAACATCATAACAACGAATAGGAATGAAACGGCTATAGCTCCTATATGAACTACTGGGAAGATCATAGCGAAAAAGTCGAGACCTAACAAAAGAAGTAAACCTGAAGTGTTGCGAAAGACTGGGATGGGAAACAAAACGGAATGTACCGGATTTTTAGCACGTACAACCATCAAACCAGAGACCAAAGCAAGGCTCGACAAAACAGAAAGTATCATAGTACGTCGTCCTTCCCTGAAATGGAAC